GCTAGTGTAGCTTAGGCCAAAGCATAACACTGAAGATGTTAGGACGAACCCTAGAAAGTTCCACGAGCACAAAGGCTTGGTCCTGACTTTACCATCAACTTTAACCCAATTTATACATGCAAGCATCCGCACCCCTGTGAAAATGCCCTCAACCCCCCACCCGGGGATGAGGAGCGGGCATCAGGCACACACTACTTGCCCAAGACGCCTTGCTATGCCACACCCCCAAGGGAAATCAGCAGTAATAAGTATTAAGCCATAAGCGAAAGCTTGACTTAGTTAGGGCTAACAGGGCCGGTAAAATTCGTGCCAGCCACCGCGGTTATACGAAAGACCCTAGTTGATGCATACGGCGTAAAGGGTGGTTAGGGGAACAATAAAATAAAACCAAAGACCTTCTAAGCCGTCATACGCGCCCCGAAGATACGAAGCCCAAACACGAAAGTAGTTTTAACCAATTCAAGCCCGACCCCACGAAAGCTAAGAAACAAACTGGGATTAGATACCCCACTATGCTTAGCCTTAAACCTAGGTGTATTTTTACACATGCACCCGCCCGGGCACTACGAGCACAGCTTAAAACCCAAAGGACTTGGCGGTGCCTCAGACCCACCTAGAGGAGCCTGTTCTAGAACCGATAATCCTCGTTAAACCTCACCACTTCTTGTTTTACCCGCCTATATACCGCCGTCGTCAGCTTACCCTGTGAAGGCCCAACAGTAAGCAAAACTGGTCAGCCCAAAAACGTCAGGTCGAGGTGTAGCGTACGAAGTGGGAAGAAATGGGCTACATTTTCTAATAATAGACTATAACGAATAGCACGCTGAAACACGTGCTTAAAGGTGGATTTAGCAGTAAAAAGTAAATAGAGAGTTCTTTTGAACCCGGCTCTGAAGCGCGCACACACCGCCCGTCACCCTCCCCCACAAACAAACACAATATTCCTAATAACAAAAAGAAAAACAAGGGGAGGCAAGTCGTAACATGGTAAGTATACCGGAAGGTGTACTTGGAATAACCAGGACGTGGCTGAGATAGCCAAGCATCTCCCTTACACCGAGAAGACATCCATGCAAATTGGATCGCCCTGAACTAAAAATCTAGCTTAATTACAAAATTAATCACAACAACAGTAAAAAAATTAATATAACCACAAGCAACTAATTAAAACATTCTACCGCCCAAGTACGTGAGACAGAAAAGGCCTATCACAAGCTATAATAAAAGTACCGCAAGGGAAAGATGAAAGAGAAATGAAATAAAGCATTAAAGTACAACAAAGCAGAGACTAACGCTCGTACCTTTTGCATCATGATTTAGCCAGTCATCCTGAGCAAAGCGTACTTTAGTTCAAGACCCCGAAACTAAGTGAGCTACCCCGAGGCAGCCTATTAATTAGGGCCAACCCGTCTCTGTGGCAAAAGAGTGGGAAGACCTCCGGGTAGGGGTGACAGACCTACCGAACTTAGTTATAGCTGGTTGCCTGGGAAATAAATAGAAGTTTAGCCTCGCACTCCTTACTTCATCTGCCCACCACTAAGATTTAAAGAAAAATACGAGAGTTAGTCAAAAGAGGTACAGCTCTTTTGAAGTTGGACACAACCTTGTCAGGTGGTTAAAGATTATATTAAACAAGATGCGCCGCCTCAGTGGGCCTAAAAGCAGCCACCTAAACAGAAAGCGTTAAAGCTCAAGCGAACCAAAAATCTATCATCCTAATATCTAATCTAAAACCCCTAAATAATACCAGGCCCCTCCATGCCCCCATGGAAAAGATACTGCTAAAATGAGTAATAAGAAGGCACCCCCTTCTCCCTGTCCCCGTGTACGCTAAACTGGACCCCCTACTAGCAATTACCGAGCCCAACTAAAGAGGGAAATGTGACTACACTAAAAATCAAGAAATATTCACAAACCACAATCGTTAACCCCACACCGGAGGACATTTAAGGGAAAGACTAAAAAAAGAGGAAGGAACTCGGCAAACACAAGCCCCGCCTGTTTACCAAAAACATCGCCTCCTGCAGCCCAACGTATAGGAGGTCTTGCCTGCCCAGTGACAAATTAAACGGCCGCGGTATTCTGACCGTGCGAAGGTAGCGCAATCACTTGTCCTTTAAATGGGGACCCGTATGAATGGTGGAACGAAGGCTTAACTGTCTCCCCCTTTAAGTCAATGAAATTGATCTGCCCGTGCAGAAGCGGGCACAACCATACAAGACGAGAAGACCCTTTGGAGCTTAAGATAAAAACTAATTTATGTTAAGAGCTACAAAACCTTAAAGCTAAACCAAATAACACTAGTCCAATATCTTCGGTTGGGGCGACCACGGGAGAAAAACAAGCTCCCATGCGGACTGGGTAACAACCCTAAAACTAAGAGGGACACCTCTAAGTCACAGAACATCTGACCACAATTGATCCGGCCCAAAGGCCGACAAACGAACTAAGTTACCCTAGGGATAACAGCGCAATCCCCTTCCAGAGTCCATATCGACAAGGGGGTTTACGACCTCGATGTTGGATCAGGACATCCTAATGGTGCAGCCGCTATTAAGGGTTCGTTTGTTCAACGATTAAAGTCCTACGTGATCTGAGTTCAGACCGGAGCAATCCAGGTCAGTTTCTATCTGTAACGCTATTTTTCCTAGTACGAAAGGACCGGAAAAAAGAGGCCCATGTTTACAATACGCCTCACCCCCACTAAATGACATCAACTAAATTTAATAAGGGAGGGCACAATACACAAATCAAGACCAGATTATTAAGATGGCAGAGCCCGGTAACTGCAAAAGGCCTAAGCCCTTTCACCCGGAGGTTCAAATCCTCCTCTTAATTATGATTACCACCACCATCACCTATTTAATTAATCCGCTAGCATATATTATTCCCGTATTATTAGCTGTTGCCTTCCTAACCCTAATTGAACGAAAAGTACTAGGCTACATACAACTACGAAAAGGCCCAAATGTGGTAGGACCATATGGACTTCTACAACCCATTGCAGATGGAGTCAAACTATTTATTAAAGAACCAATTCGACCCTCAACCTCCTCTCCAATTCTATTTTTAGCAACACCAATACTAGCCCTAACACTAGCTCTAATATTATGGGCTCCCATACCCCTTCCACACCCAGTAATTGACCTCAACCTAGGCATACTATTCCTCCTCGCCCTATCCAGCCTGGCCGTATATTCTATTCTTGGATCAGGCTGAGCATCAAACTCAAAATATGCCCTAATCGGGGCACTACGGGCAGTAGCCCAAACCATCTCATATGAAGTCAGCCTAGGGCTAATCCTGCTTTCCACCATCATCTTCACAGGGGGGTTTACACTACAAATATTTAATACAGCACAAGAGGCAACCTGACTATTAATCCCAGCCTGGCCCCTTGCTGCAATATGATACATTTCCACCCTTGCTGAAACTAACCGAGCACCATTCGACCTGACAGAGGGAGAATCAGAACTAGTATCAGGGTTCAACGTCGAATATGCCGGAGGGCCCTTCGCCTTATTTTTTCTGGCTGAATATGCCAACATTATCTTAATAAATACACTCTCAACAATTTTATTCCTAGGCACAACACACATTCCCACCACCCCAGAACTTACCTCAACCAATATTATGATTAAAGCAACCCTACTCTCAGTAGCCTTTCTATGAATTCGAGCATCCTATCCACGATTCCGCTATGATCAATTAATACACCTAGTGTGGAAAAACTTTTTACCCATGACACTAGCCCTTATCTTATGGCACACAGCCCTTCCAATTGCACTAGCAGGACTACCACCTCAACTATAAAGGAGCCGTGCCTGAATGCCCAAGGACCACTTTGATAGAGTGACCAATGGAGGCTAAAATCCTCCCGACTCCTTAGAAAGAAGGGACTCGAACCCATATCCTAGAGATCAAAACTCCAAGTGCTTCCACTACACCACTTTCTAGTAAGATAAGCTAATTAAGCTTTTGGGCCCATACCCCAAAAACGTAGGTTAAAATCCTTCTCTTACCAATGAGCCCCTACATCATTACAATCTTATTATCAAGCCTTGGCCTAGGTACAACCCTCACATTCATAAGCTCCCACTGGCTCCTAGCCTGAATAGGCCTAGAAATTAATACACTAGCAATTATACCACTAATAGCCCAACACCACCACCCCCGAGCAGTAGAAGCCACCACTAAATACTTTCTAGCCCAAGCCACCGCAGCAGCTACAATTCTATTTGCCAGCACAATTAATGCATGAACAACAGGAGAATGAATCACCGACCACTTAACAGACCCAACAGCAACAACCCTTATAATAATAGCCCTCGCGCTAAAAGTAGGCCTAGCTCCAGTACATTTCTGAATGCCCCCAGTTATACAAGGCCTAGACCTCACAACAGGCCTAATTATAGCCACCTGACAAAAACTAGCCCCATTTGCACTAATTATTCAAACAGCACCAACAACCAGCCCACAGCTAATTACTGCACTAGGTATAATATCAGTTTTCATTGGGGGCTGAGGAGGATTAAATCAGACTCAACTACGGAAAATCCTAGCCTATTCATCCATTGCCCACCTCGGCTGAATAATTATCGTCGCACAACTTAAACCACAACTAACCATTCTAGCCCTAATTATATACATTATTATAACATCCGCAACATTTATAACATTTAAACTTACAGCCGCCACAAAAATTAATATATTGTCGACAAGCTGATCAAAAGCCCCAATCATTACAACAACTGCAACCCTCGCACTCCTCTCCTTGGGAGGCCTCCCCCCACTTTCTGGGTTTATGCCAAAATGACTAATCCTGCAAGAACTAACTATACAAGGCCTTCCGGCTCCCGCAACTATTATAGCGCTAAGCGCACTTCTAAGCCTATATTTTTACCTTCGCCTATGTTATGCCATAACTCTCACCACCTCCCCCAACACAAACAATGCCTCATCCCCCTGACGTATTCAAAATATACAAAACACAGCCTTCCTGGCCATCACCATATCCTCAACACTACTTCTTCTCCCCCTCGTCCCACTAGCTCAGGCACTAGTTAACTAGAGACTTAGGATAACATTAGACCAAAAGCCTTCAAAGCTTTAAGCAGGAGTGAAAATCTCCTAGTCCCTGTAAGACTTGCAGGACTTTATCCCACATCTTCTGAATGCAACCCAGACACTTTAATTAAGCTAAAGCCTTACTAGATGAGAAGGCCTCGATCCTACAAACTCCTAGTTAACAGCTAGACACCCAAACCAGCGGGCATTCATCTACTTCCCCCGCCTACAGCCGAATAAGGCGGGGAAAGCCCCGGCGGGAATTAGGCCGCTTCTCCGGGTTTGCAATCCGGAATGTTTTACACCACGGGGCTTTTTGGTGATAGAAAAAGGATTTGAACCTTTGTATATGGAGCTACAATCCACCGCCTAACGCTCGGCCATCCTACCTGTGACAATCACACGCTGATTTTTCTCAACTAATCATAAAGATATTGGCACCCTCTACCTTGTGTTTGGTGCCTGGGCCGGAATGGTGGGCACAGCCTTAAGCCTATTAATTCGGGCCGAATTAGCACAGCCCGGGGCCTTTCTTGGTGATGACCAAATTTACAATGTCATCGTCACCGCCCACGCCTTCGTAATAATTTTCTTTATAGTAATACCAATTATAATTGGGGGATTTGGAAACTGACTAATCCCACTAATAATTGGTGCACCTGATATAGCATTCCCCCGAATAAATAATATGAGCTTCTGACTACTCCCTCCCTCATTCCTGCTCCTTCTTGCATCATCAGGTGTAGAAGCAGGTGCCGGAACCGGATGAACCGTCTACCCCCCTCTCGCCGGAAATCTGGCGCACGCAGGGGCTTCCGTAGATCTAACAATCTTCTCCCTTCACCTAGCAGGAGTCTCATCAATTCTGGGGGCCATTAACTTTATTACAACCATTATTAATATAAAACCCCCAGCCATCTCACAATATCAAACACCCCTATTCATCTGAGCCGTACTAATTACCGCCGTGCTCCTTCTCTTATCCTTACCAGTACTAGCTGCTGGAATTACAATGCTACTAACAGACCGAAATCTAAATACAACATTTTTTGACCCCGCAGGAGGAGGAGACCCCATTCTGTACCAGCATCTATTTTGATTTTTTGGCCACCCAGAAGTATATATTTTAATTTTACCCGGCTTTGGGATGGTATCACATATTGTAGCCTACTACTCAGGTAAAAAAGAACCATTCGGCTATATGGGCATGGTTTGGGCTATAATGGCCATTGGACTTCTAGGATTTATTGTCTGAGCCCATCACATATTTACAGTTGGCATGGACGTAGATACCCGAGCATACTTTACATCCGCAACAATAATCATTGCTATCCCAACCGGAGTAAAAGTCTTTAGTTGACTAGCAACACTGCACGGAGGAATAATTAAATGAGAGACCCCAATACTTTGAGCCCTAGGCTTCATCTTCCTCTTCACTGTAGGGGGCCTAACCGGAATTGTGCTGGCCAACTCATCCCTTGACATCGTACTACACGACACCTACTATGTAGTAGCCCACTTCCACTATGTGCTGTCAATGGGGGCCGTATTTGCCATCATGGGGGGCTTTGTCCACTGATTCCCTCTATTCACCGGCTATACAATGCACGAAACTTGAACAAAAATTCACTTCGGTACAATATTTGTGGGCGTTAATCTCACCTTTTTCCCACAGCATTTCCTAGGCTTGGCCGGAATACCACGTCGATACTCAGACTACCCAGATGCCTACTCCCTGTGAAACATTATCTCATCTATCGGGTCACTAATTTCCCTAGTAGCAGTCGTAATATTCCTTTTTATCTTGTGGGAGGCCTTTACTGCCAAACGGGAGGTTCTCTCAGTAGAACTCACCCCCACAAATGCAGAATGGCTACATGGCTGCCCACCCCCCTACCACACATTTGAAGAACCAGCCTTCGTACAAGTACGAACACACTAACGAGAAAGGAAGGAGTCGAACCCCCATAGACTAGTTTCAAGCCAGCCGCATAACCCCTCTGCCACTTTCTTTGATAAAATGCTAGTAAAAACATTACTCTGCCTTGTCAAGGCAAAATTGCAGGTTAAACCCCTGCGCATTTTAAGCCCAACAGCTTAATGGCACATCCCTCACAATTAGGATTCCAAGACGCGGCCTCCCCTGTAATAGAAGAGCTTCTACACTTCCACGACCACGCTTTAATAATTGTTTTCTTAATTAGCACCTTAGTCTTATACATTATTGTTTTAATAGTGACAACAAAACTTACGAACAAATACATCCTAGACTCCCAAGAAATTGAAATTATCTGAACAATTCTTCCAGCAATCATTCTTATCATAATCGCCCTCCCCTCACTACGAATCCTTTATCTAATAGATGAAGTAAATGACCCACATCTAACTGTGAAAGCCGTAGGACATCAATGATACTGAAGCTATGAATATACAGACTACGAAAACCTTGCTTTCGACTCCTACATAATCCCAACCCAAGACCTCACCCCAGGCCAGTTCCGCCTCCTAGAAACAGACCACCGAATAGTTATTCCAATAGAGTCCCCAGTTCGAGTCTTAGTTTCAGCCGAAGACGTCCTACACTCCTGAGCCGTCCCATCACTTGGTATCAAAATAGATGCCGTACCCGGACGGTTAAACCAAACATCCTTCATTACCTCTCGCCCAGGTGTATTTTACGGGCAATGTTCTGAAATCTGCGGCGCCAACCACAGCTTTATGCCCATTGTGGTAGAAGCCGTCCCCCTAGAACACTTTGAAAACTGATCCTCCATAATACTTGAAGACGCCTCATTAGAAAGCTAGATAGGGATTAGCGTTAGCCTTTTAAGCTAAAAGTTGGTGGCCCCCAACCACCTCTAATGATATGCCTCAATTAAACCCCGCCCCATGACTTGCAATCCTCCTATTTTCTTGATTTGTTTTCCTAACAGTTATTCCAAGCAAAGTATTAAAACATTCATTTACCAACGAAATTACAGCACTAAGCACTAAAACCCCCACACTACATACCTGAAACTGACCATGGCATTAAACCTCTTTGACCAATTTATAAGCCCCACACACCTTGGCGTTCCCCTTATCGCCATTGCACTGACCCTTCCATGAATCCTAATTCCTGCCCCCACAACACGCTATTTAAACAACCGCCTAATCTCTTTACAAGGCTGATTTATTAAAACTTTTACACAACAACTATTAACCCCTATTAACCACAAAGGACACAAGTGAGCCCTAATCCTGGCCTCTCTAATACTTTTTATTCTAACACTAAATATACTAGGACTGCTGCCATACACTTTTACCCCTACAACCCAGCTGTCACTAAATATAGGACTAGCAGTGCCACTTTGACTAGCCACCGTTATCATCGGACTACGAAATCAACCCACCATAACATTTGGACACCTGCTACCAGAGGGAACCCCTACACTCCTTATCCCGGTTCTAATTATAATTGAAACAATTAGCCTATTTATTCGACCCCTTGCACTAGGAGTCCGACTTACAGCAAATTTAACAGCAGGCCATTTGTTAATTCAACTAATTTCAATAGCAACAATCACCCTTGCCTCAACTATAACAACAGTAGCTGCCCTTACCGCCAGCTTGCTTGTTCTCTTAACCCTATTAGAAGTAGCAGTCGCCTTTATTCAAGCCTATGTCTTCGTGCTTTTATTAAGTCTATATTTACAAGAAAACGTTTAATGGCCCACCAAGCACATGCATATCACATGGTTGACCCAAGCCCATGGCCCCTAACAGGCGCAGTAGCTGCTCTCCTAATAACATCAGGCCTAGCAATCTGATTCCACTTCCACTCAACAATTCTTTTAACACTAGGCCTAACCCTGCTACTCCTCACCATATATCAATGATGACGCGACATCGTACGAGAAGGCACCTTCCAAGGACACCACACCCCGCCAGTACAAAAAGGCTTACGATATGGAATAATTCTTTTCATCACCTCAGAAGTACTATTCTTCTTAGGCTTTTTCTGAGCTTTCTATCATTCCAGCCTAGCCCCCACCCCTGAGCTCGGCGGATGCTGACCACCAACAGGCATCACAACACTAGACCCATTCGAAGTTCCACTTCTAAATACAGCCGTTCTCCTAGCATCTGGTGTTACAGTAACATGATCTCATCACAGCCTAATAGAAGGAGAACGAAAACAGGCAATCCAATCATTAACCCTAACAGTATTATTAGGGCTATACTTCACCGCCCTACAAGCCATGGAATATTACGAAGCCCCCTTCACCATTGCTGATGGTGTATATGGCTCTACCTTCTTTGTAGCAACAGGCTTCCACGGACTTCATGTCATTATTGGCTCAACCTTCCTTGCAATCTGCCTCCTACGACAAATTCAATACCACTTTACGTCCAAGCACCACTTCGGCTTTGAAGCAGCCGCCTGATACTGACACTTTGTAGACGTTGTATGATTATTCCTATACGTCTCCATTTACTGATGAGGCTCATATCTTTCTAGTATTAAAGCTAGTACATGTGACTTCCAATCACCTAGTCTTGGTTAAACCCCAAGGAAAGATAATGAACTTAGTTATGACAATTATACTCATTACTTCAGCCCTATCTATTGCACTAGCCTTAGTATCATTCTGACTGCCCCAAATAAGCCCAGACGCAGAAAAACTCTCCCCCTACGAGTGTGGTTTTGACCCACTAGGCTCAGCACGATTGCCATTCTCCGTCCGATTTTTTCTAATTGCCATCTTATTTTTATTATTTGACCTAGAAATTGCCCTCCTTCTCCCACTGCCCTGGGGCAATCAGCTATTAACCCCCACTACCACCCTAATATGAGCTGCAGCCGTACTAATTCTGCTTACCTTGGGCCTGCTTTACGAATGAGTTCAAGGAGGCCTAGAATGGGCCGAATAGGAAGTTAGTCCAAAAAAGACCTCTGATTTCGGCTCAGAAAATTACAGTTAAAATCTGTAACTCCCTTATGGTATCAACATACTTCAGCTTTACATCAGCATTTGCCCTGGGATTACTAGGACTAGCCTTCCACCGCACTCATCTTTTGTCTGCCCTATTATGCCTAGAAGGCATAATACTATCACTATTCATCGCCCTGGCCCTGTGAGCCCTACAGCTAGAAACAACCGCTTTCTCCCCCGCCCCCCTCCTCCTTCTAGCCTTCTCGGCCTGCGAAGCCAGCGCAGGCCTAGCACTACTGGTTGCCACTGCCCGCACTCATGGTACAGACCGCCTACAAGCCTTAAATCTATTACAATGCTAAAAATTCTAATACCAACAATCATGCTATTCCCCACAATCTGGCTCTCGTCCCCAAAGTGACTATGAACAACTACAACAGCCCAAAGTCTAATTATTGCCATAGCCAGCCTCAGCTGAATCAAGTGGCCAACAGAGACCGGCTGAACAGCCTCAAGCCCATACATGGCAACAGACCCACTGTCAACCCCCCTATTAATTTTAACCTGCTGACTGCTACCCCTCATAATTCTTGCTAGCCAAAATCACATTAAAACAGAGCCCATTAACCGCCAACGAATATACATCGCCCTCCTAACATCACTACAGGCATTTCTAATTATAGCATTTGGGGCAACAGAAATCATTATATTCTACGTAATATTCGAAGCAACCCTTATCCCCACACTAATTATCATCACGCGCTGAGGAAACCAGGCCGAGCGCCTAAGCGCAGGTACATATTTCCTGTTTTATACCTTAGCGGGGTCACTTCCCCTACTAGTAGCCCTCCTCCTGCTTCACCAAAATATAGGCACACTTTCAATATTTATTATCCAACACTCCTCCCCCCTAACCCCCCACTCCTGAGGTAATAAAATCCTCTGAGCGTCCTGTCTTATCGCTTTCCTAGTCAAAATGCCCCTGTATGGCGTACATCTCTGACTACCAAAAGCCCACGTAGAGGCACCAGTGGCCGGGTCTATAGTACTAGCAGCCATCCTCCTTAAGCTAGGAGGCTATGGCATAATACGAATAATAATTATACTTGACCCCCTCTCCAAAAACATAATCTATCCAATTATTATCCTCGCCCTCTGAGGAGTAATTATGACCGGCTCCATCTGTTTACGACAAACAGACCTAAAGTCACTAATCGCCTATTCATCCGTCAGTCACATAGGACTAGTGGCAGGAGGAATTCTAATCCAAACCCCATGAGGCTTTACCGGAGCCCTCGTACTAATAATCGCCCACGGCCTGGTTTCCTCCGCGCTATTTTGTTTAGCAAACACAACCTACGAACGAACACACAGCCGAACAATAGTATTAGCCCGTGGTATACAAATTATTTTTCCGCTAACAGCCACCTGATGATTTATCTCCAATCTTGCAAACCTAGCACTGCCTCCACTTCCTAACCTAATAGGAGAACTAATAATTATTACAGCCATATTCAACTGATCCCCCTGAACCCTAATTATAACAGGAGGCGGAACCCTCATCACCGCAGCTTACTCCCTATACCTATTCCTTATAACACAACGAGGGCCTGTCCCCATACACATTATTAACCTTCAACCATTTCACACACGAGAACATCTATTAATAATATTACATATTCTCCCAATCATCCTCCTTATCATCAAACCCGAAATTATATGAGGCTGATGGTACTGTAGATATAGTTTAACAAAAACATTAGATTGTGGTTCTAAAAATAAGGGTTAAACCCCCCTTATCCACCGAAAGAGGCCAGAGGCAATAAGAACTGCTAATTCTTACCCCCACAGTTAAACTCCGTGGCTCATTCAGCTTCTAAAGGATAATAGTACATCCATTGGTCTTAGGAACCAAAAACTCTTGGTGCAACTCCAAGTAGCAGCTATGCCAAACATTATGATTACCACCCTACTACTCACCCTAACAATCTTAGTCTTACCATTGATAATAACAATAAGTCCAAACCCCCTACACCAAAACTGAGCCACTAAACATGCTAAAAATGCTGTATGCACCGCATTCTTCATCAGCACCATTCCCCTAATTATTTTTCTAGACCAAGGAACAGAAAATATTATCACCACCTGAAGCTGAATAAATACTATAAACTTTGATATCAACATCAGCTTCAAGTTTGATCACTACTCACTAATTTTTACCCCCATCGCCCTCTACGTAACATGGTCTATTCTAGAGTTTGCAACATGATATATGCACTCCGACCCACAAATAAATCGATTTTTCAAATATTTATTATTATTTCTAGTAGCCATAATTATCCTAGTTACCGCTAACAACCTATTTCAACTATTTATTGGATGAGAAGGAGTAGGAATTATATCTTTCCTCCTCATCGGCTGGTGGCACGGACGAGCCGATGCTAACACAGCAGCCCTACAGGCTGTAATTTACAACCGAGTTGGAGACGTAGGCCTTATTCTTACCATCGCATGAATCGCAATAAACCTCAACTCCTGAGAAATTCCACAAATCTTTTTACTTTCAAAGGAATTTGACATAACAATTCCCCTAATAGGAATTATTTTAGCTGCCACCGGAAAATCCGCCCAATTTGGGTTACACCCGTGACTCCCCTCAGCAATAGAAGGACCAACCCCCGTATCAGCACTACTCCACTCAAGTACAATAGTGGTCGCAGGCATTTTCCTCCTCATTCGACTTCATCCCCTAATAGAAAATAATCAACTAGCACTAACAACCTGCTTATGTCTGGGAGCCCTAACCACCCTATTCACAGCTGCATGTGCTCTAACTCAAAACGACATCAAAAAAATTGTAGCATTTTCAACATCAAGCCAACTAGGCCTAATAATAGTAACAATTGGACTCAGTCAACCACAACTAGCATTCTTACACATTTGCACTCACGCATTCTTCAAAGCAATGCTCTTCCTATGCTCAGGCTCTATTATCCACAGCCTAAATGATGAGCAAGACATCCGAAAAATAGGAGGCCTACATAAACTAATACCATTCACCTCCTCATGTTTAACAATTGGCAGTCTAGCTCTGACAGGTATGCCATTTTTAACAGGCTTCTTCTCAAAAGATGCCATCATCGAAGCCCTCAACACCTCACACCTAAACGCCTGAGCCCTAGCCCTAACATTAATCGCCACCTCCTTTACCGCGGTATATAGTCTCCGCGTTGTATACTTCGTAGTTATAGGCTCACCACGATTTACACCCATCTCCCCCATCAATGAAAATTCTCCCTCATTAATTGCCCCTATCGGACGACTAGCATGAGGAAGTATCCTAGCAGGCTTAATTATCACAGCCAACTTCATTCCCTCAAAAACACAAATCATAACAATACCCCCCTCCTTAAAATTAGCCGCACTACTCGTCACAAGCGCCGGACTAATCATTGCCCTCGCACTAGCCACCACTGCCTCAAAACAAATCAAAGCCCTTCCAATGCTACAGCCACATAATTTTTCAAACATATTAGGGTTCTTTCCCCCTATTACCCACCGTATCTTACCAAAACTTAACCTATTCTTAGGAAAAGCTGCCACTAAACTAGACCGCCAATGAATAGAAGTAGGACCAAAAGGCCTACAGCCAGCACACCTTAATATTTCATCAATATTCAATGCCCCAAACATTAACATTATCAAGACCTATCTAACCTTTTACCTAATTACCACAGCCCTTATTCTTCTACTAATAATTTAAACTGCTCGTAAAGCCCCACGACTTAAACCTCGAGTCAACTCCAACACCACAAAAAGACACAATAATAAAACTCACGCACACACAACCAACATGCCACCTCCCACAGAATATATCAAAGACACCCCACCAACATCTCCTCGCACCATAAAAAACTCTTTAGCCTCATCCACAACCGCCCGCCCACCACAACTACCTCAAAAAAACCACAAAGCTGCCCCCACCCCTATCAAATAAACCACCACATAAGCCTTAACAGATCCCTCCCCCCAAGTCTCAGGAAAAGGCTCTGCAGCTAAAGCCGCCGAATATGCAAATACTACTAATATTCCGCCCAAATAAATCAAAAACAATATTAAACCAATTAACGACCCACCATGATTAATTAAAACCCCACAACCAACCCCCGCTGCCATTGCCAGCCCCAAAGCAGCAAAATAAGGAGCAGGGTTAGAAGCAACCCCAACCAACCCAACCACCAGACCAAACAAAAGTAAATCATAAAAATACATCATAATTCTCGCCCGGACTTTAACCAGAACCAATGACTTGAAAAACCACCGTTGTTATTCAACTACAAGAACCTAATGGTAATCCGAAAAACCCACCCACTCTTCAAAATTGTTAACGACGCATTAATTGACCTTCCCACCCCCTCTAACATCTCTGCATGATGAAACTTTGGATCCCTTCTACTACTATGTCTTATTGTACAAATTCTAACAGGCCTCTTCTTAGCCATACACTATACCTCAGACATTTCAACTGCTTTCTCATCCGTCGCCCACATTTGCCGAGATGTAAACTACGGATGAACAATTCGAAACCTACACGCCAATGGTGCCTCCTTCTTTTTTATTTGCCTCTATTTACACGTAGGCCGCGGCCTATATTATGGTTCATATCTATTTAAAGAAACTTGAAACATTGGCGTAATCTTGTTTTTACTAGTAATAATAACCGCCTTTGTCGGCTATGTTCTGCCCTGGGGACAAATATCTTTTTGAGGGGCCACAGTAATTACAAATCTCATGTCCGCCGTGCCATACGTAGGAGATGCTTTAGTACAATGAATTTGAGGTGGCTTCTCAGTAGACAATGCAACCCTCACCCGCTTCTTCACATTCCACTTCCTCCTCCCCTTCGCAGTTGTAGCAGCTACCGTACTACACGCCCTATTTTTACACGAAACAGGCTCCAACAACCCTATCGGCCTAAACTCAGACGCAGACAAAATTTCTTTCCACCCATACTTTTCATATAAAGACGCCCTAGGCTTTATTATTCTACTCACAGCACTTACATCCCTAGCCCTATTTTCACCAAATCTTCTCGGGGACCCAGAAAACTTTACCCCTGCCAACCCCTTAGTAACACCGCCCCACATCAAGCCTGAATGATACTTCCTATTCGCATACGCCATCCTACGATCCATCCCAAATAAACTTGGCGGCGTCCTCGCCTTACTGTTTTCAATATTAATCCTTATAGTAGTACCCCTCCTTCACACCTCCAAACAACGAAGTATAACATTCCGGCCCGTCACTCAACTCCTTTTTTGAACACTAATTGCAGATGTCTTTATCTTAACCTGAATCGGAGGCATACCAGTCGAACACCCCTTCATTATTATTGGACAAGTCGCCTCAGCTCTGTACTTTCTACTATTTCTAATTCTAATCCCACTAGCAGGCCTATTAGAAAATAAACTTATAAACTTTAATTGCCCTAGTAGCTTAATCATAAAGCGCCGGTCTTGTAATCCGGAGACTAAAGGTTAAAATCCTTTCTAGCGCCAGAAAAGAGAGATTTTAACTCCCACCCCTAACTCCCAAAGCTAGGATTCTAAACTAAACTATTTCCTGATTACCTAAAAATGCCAACATGCTCAATATTGCTATGGTATAGTACATAATATGCATAATTTGGCATCATGGTATAGTACATTATATGCATAATTTTACATCATGCTTTAATACATTACATTAAATACTACCATCCCCAAGATTAAGCATGTAATAATATGTCACATCTATAGCTTAAATTCCTTCAGAACTCATTTTAACATGGAAAAATTGTTATTTCTGGCACTCGTCTATACAACTGCCGCATATCCCCTGGTGTAACAACAGTTATTAGCATCATAAAAGATTAATGTAGTAAGAGACCACCAACCTGTGATATCTTAATGTACTCTGTCCTTGATAGGTCAAGGGCAACAATCGTGAGGGTAACACAACTTGCACTATTACTTGCATCTGGCTCCTATTTCAGGGCCATACATATATTATTACCCACAAGTTGATTTTTACTGGCATCGCCTAATGGTGTTGTTGCTTAATTAGCAAAAACCCGCCAGCCAGAGGCAACCATCTAAAGGCATCTGGTTCTCTTTTTTAGGTCACTTTCACTTTGCCCATTTCATGCATTAGCCCAACGTTCATTTAAGGTGGTACATTAAGGAATTACATAATATGCTTTCTCGAATTACATCGATCCTTGGCAGCGCATACACTTACTTAGTGCATAACATGTGGAACTTCCTCATTACTACTCTATAGTGCCCCCCCTTTTACGTCAAGCCTCGCGCGCGTTAAACCCCCCTTACCCCCCACGCCCTGCGAATCCTGTTTTTTCCTGTCAAACCCCTAAACCAGGTAAGGCTCGATTAGCGTGCTTTCAACAAGTAGTGATGCGTTGATATATAGTGTTAAAAATTTGCAACAATATATA